CAGAGGAAGATAAGTAAGATTCAGAGGAAGATAAGTACGATTCAGAGGAAGTGTTGGCATAAGTTTGTTCTGTCCCATGGCCTGATTCCTCCAAAAAATAAGCCACCATTGAGATCGACACAGCTGAGATCGGAAAATCTTCGGGAGTTCCTCTCTGCAATCTTTTTCCTTCTTCTTGTGGCTGGAAGTCTCGTTGTGGTACATCTTTACGTTGTTTTCTCGATCGCTAGTGAGTTACAGACAGAGTTCAAAACGGTCAAATCTTTGATAATGGAATCATCTATGCTTGAGATTGAGGTGGGAAAACTTCTGGATAGGTATCCTCTATCTGAATCGAATTCTTTCGGGTTGTTCAGGTTAACTAATCTCTTTCTAGGTGCTCTGCAAAAGATGTTCTTGCGTAATGCTGATGGAATACGCTTTAATAAGAAGAAAAATTGGAAGAAAAAGCTCGTCGAGATCATCGATCTCATAAGTATGCCCTTCGATCCACTCGCTTTTTCGATAAATACGAGATATCTAAGTCATACAAGTAAAGAGATCTATTCAGTGCTAAGAAAAAGGAGCGGGTATTGGATTGATGAAACGATAGAAGACTGGGCCGCAAACAGTGATTGGGTTGAGGATGAAGAAAGAGAAGTCTTGATTCAGTTCTCCACCTTAACGCCAGAAAAAAGGATTGATCGAATTTTATGGAGTCTGACTCAGAGTGATCATTTCTCAAAGAATGACTTTGATTCTCCAATGATGGAACAACCGGGAGAAATTTACTTAGGAAACTTAATTGACCTTCATAACAAGGATCTACTAAATTATGAGTTCGATACATCCTCTTTAGCAGAAAGACGGCTATTCCTTGCTCATTATCAGACAATCACTTATGCACAAACCCCGTCTGGGGCTAATAGTGTTCATGTCCCATCTGATCTACAACCCTTTTCGCTCCGCTTAGCTGTAACCCCCTCTCGGGGTATTTTAGTGATAGGTTCTATAGGAATTGGACGATCCTATTTGGTCAAATACCTAACGAAAAACTCCTATCTTCCTTTCATTACGATATTTCTGGACAAGTTCCGGGATACAGTTTTTCGTTTTGCTGATGATGATGATGACAGTGATGCCAGTGATGATGAGATCGAGATTTTTATTGATGCTCGTGACCCTATTGAGGCTATTAATCAAGATATTCATGTTTTTGACGATATGGATATTGATTTTGATCCTAGTATCTATAGTTTTGAGGAGAGAGATGCTCATGACGATAAGATTAATATGGAGCTGGAACAGCTAACTAGGATGGATGCGCTAACTGAGGAGATGGACACGGTGTGGCGCGTAGCCCAATTTTATATCAGCCTTCAAATCGAATTAACAAAAGCAATCTCTCCTTGCATAATATGGATTCCAAACATTCATGAGCTGCATTTTAGGGATTCGGGTTCCTTCTCCCTCGAGCTATTAGTGAACCTTCTCTCCTGGGATTGTGAAAGATCTTCCACTGGAAATAGTCTTGTTATTGCTTCGACCCATTTTCCCCAATTCGTGGATCCCTCTCTAATAGCTCCGCATAGATTAGATACGTGCATTAAGGTACGAAGGCCTCTTATTCCACAACAACGAAAGCACTTTTTCACTCTTTCATATACTAGGGGATTTCGCTTGGAAAAAAAAGCGTTCCAGGCTAATGGATTCGCGGCCATAACCATGGGTTCCAATGCACAAGATCTTATAGCACTTACCAATGAGGCCCTATCGATTAGTATTTCACATGGGAAATCAATTATAGACGAAAATACAATTAGATTCGCTCGTCATAGACAAACTTGGGATTTGCGAGCCCATGTAATACCGGTTCAGAATTCTCGGCTCCTTTTCTATCAGATAGGAAGGGCTGTCGCACAAAATTTACTTCTAAATAATTGCCCCATAGATCCGATATCTATCTATTTGCAGAAGACATTCTGTAACGAAGGGGATTTTTATTTGTACAGCTCGTACGTCGAACTTGGAATGAGCACGAAGAAATTAACGATACTTCTTTATCTTTTGAATTGTTCTGCCGGATCGGTCGCTCAAGATCTTTGGTCTCCACCCGAACCAGAGGAAAACAATAGGATCGCTTATGGTAGACTCGTTGAGAATGATTTTGATCTAGTTCATGGCCTATTAGAAATAGAAGGCATTCTAGAGGGATTCTCACGGACAGATCTAGAGGGATGCTCACGGACAGAAAAAGATTGCAGTCAGTTTGATAAGGATCGAGTGCCATTGCTTCTTCGGCCCGAACCAAGGAATCCCTCAGATATGATACAAAATGGATTTCAATCTATGATTGATCAGAAATTTATCTATGAATCGGAGGAGGTGTTTGTAGCGGGGGAAAAAGTCAACCCGCAGAAGGTGTTCTCCAATTTCATAGTTTGGGCTCCTAGAATATGGTCCCCTTGGGGCTTTCTATTTGATTGGGTCGAAAGGACCAATGACAATGAATTGGGAGTTC